AACATTGTTTGATTCCAAATTCAGAGCAATGCCTATTGTACCCTCTTCAAATTCTACTAATTCCCCTGCCATTACTTCATCAAGACCATGAATACGAGCAATGCCATCGCCTACTTGAAGTACGGTGCCGGTATTCACAATCGTGACTTCTCGATTATATTGTTCAATACGTTCACGGATAATATTACTAATTTCGTCGGCTCGAATGGTTACCATTAGTGTCTCTTAATTCTTTTTCGGAAACAAAGGGAGAAAAAAAAAAAAATAATGCCTACAGTAAAAGGGCTAATCAGTTATTTCTTTCATGGCCCCGAGCATGCCAATATTAGCACTGATGGTGCGTAAATGTAACTCGCTGTTCGAACAACTATTCAGAGTTCCTAGAGCTCCTTGTAAGGCTTGTTGGAAAACTCGCTGTCGGACCTGATTAATTGCTCTTTGTTGTTCAAAATGAATGGTTTCATTTTTGTAATTTTCTAATCGTTCCAAATTCTCATAAGTGGCATTAATCAAATTCTGTTTTTCTCGTTCTATCTCAGAGTATCCATTCACTCGAAACTCATCTGCTTCCATTTCCACTTTCCGTAAGCGAGCCCGGGCTTTTTCGAGCTGCTCAATAGCTCCTCCGCGTAGTTCTTCTGAATTTCGAATAGTACTCAGAATCCTCTGTTTTCGATTATCTAATAAATCACTTAATGAAAGTAGATTATTTTCCCATTCATTTCACAACTTCACTTCCATGATCTCTTCCCGAACCAAACATGAATCTTTCGATTCATTTGGCTCTCACGCTCAGTTACTTATGTTATGAGCATTCCCATATCTTTTAATGTAATGAGCCTACCCTCTCTTCTCTGTTCGTATTCCAAGATATGGAAACTGATACAAGACCAGAATATTCAGAGGACTCTTCCGACCAGACAAAAAAAATCTGTAATTGTCAGCAAAGTTGTTTTTTTTTTCTTCAAATCCAAAAAATTCTTCTTATTTTATACATAGGTTGTCGATTCAGCATTGGATAAAAAAAGGGCGAGACACCCATTTTTCCAGTAAATGGTTCAAATCATTTTATCGATATGAGTGTTCTATATCGGATAAATTGCCAACTATTCATTTTGAAACCATCTCCGTACTAACGTAGTGGTAGAAAGAGTACCATGTTGTGCCTGGACTTCAGGCGGTTTAGCTTTAACCATGTTAATGGTCCCACATTATTGGTTGATAGAGAATCAAAGTTGATTTACCAATGAGTCACGAAATGCTATGGTTCTTACATATGATTTCTTAATTTATTCAGAAGTAATTCGTCGAGATCGTGCACCTTTCTTCCCTATTTATAAATAAAAAAAAAAAGAAAGTGCAGCCGGTTGGATCCAGCCTATTCTTGAAATACACAACTCGCACACACTCCCTTTCCAAAAAAGATCAATACGCCAAGCACTACACTTAGATTTATTAGATTTGTTGCTAAAATATCGGTATTCAACCCGAAACTCCCGGCGGATGGCCAGTAACCCAAGGAAACGAAAGAATCGGTTACATTTTTCATATGCTCTCCTCTTATAGATAGGACTAACAAAATCGAACAGAGTTCTTTTTGTATCACTTCGTCCCGTTTTTTTATTATTGATTTCTTTTTTTTTATTAATTGACTTATTTTAAATATGAATATATTCATTTCATTTGAAATCATTTTCAAATTTCAAAAATGGATTCTTTATTATTATTTTATTTCAATTGAAGTTCCCAATAAGATACTTATTAGGTCCCCGGTTTCATGTCAATTGCGAAATACCTGCAACGCTTCCTAAAAGTCAAAAGGGGTTTCCATTAAATTAAGGACGGGAAGTGAGAAAGCGAGTGGATCTACTAATTCCTCATCCTCAAATCAGACCTTCCCCGGAGTATTGTCTCAACGAAGAAGTGGAGTGAAGTTTTGATATAATTCGAAGAAGCAAGCGGTAAGTCGACGGCAATAAAATAAGAAAAGAAGTACGTATTTTCACGTTTATAGAATAGGATTAAACAAAAGGATTCGCAAATAAAAGCGCTAATGCCACGACCAGTCCGTAAATTGTTAAAGCTTCCATAAAAGCCAGACTAAGCAATAAAGTACCTCGTATTTTACCCTCTGCTTCTGGTTGTCTCGCGATACCTTCTACGGCTTGGCCCGCAGCAGTACCTTGACCAACTCCAGGTCCAATAGAAGCAAGCCCTACGGCCAATCCAGCAGCAATAACGGAAGCGGCAGAAATCAGTGGATTCATGGTAAGTTCCTCGCACCAAAATAAAGAAATGGTTAATGATACAATCAACCAATGAATTATTACTTATTATTCCATCACTAAGATCCACCCGGTCAAAGTAACTAAGAACTCCGAATTGAAGTGATGATATACTGAATCATCAGAACTACTTCGATATCTCGTTTTTAGTTCCTATCCATGGAGTCTTTGGAAATCCATACGGTTCTAGTTCTTCGATTTCTTTGTTCCGAACC